AATAAAGTGCCTGAATAAAGGGCTATCTTGATAGGATAGATTATACAATTTAAACTTGTCTTTATTATATATTCTAGAATTAAACTAAATCTAAAGAAATCAAAATTCTTAGTGCATCATACACCAATATATAAAAAGATAAGCTAATCAAGCTACCAGGTTCATACCCTGTTTATAGAAGTAAATTCTTCTTCTTTTTAGATGATTTTAAATTCAAGTAAGATATTATTTATAGTTATTTTGATCAGTAGTACAATAATCACACTAAGAGCTAATAACTGAATAGGTATGTGAATAGGTTTAGAAATAAACTTGATATCTTTCATTCCTTTAATTTCCAAAAGAAAAAATAAAAAATCTTCTCAAGCCATAATAACTTATTTTTTAACTCAAAGAATCGGAAGTATTACCTTATTATTTTCAATTCTTATAAACTCACTTGTGTTTTTATACCCTAAACTAATTAATGAACTAGTAGTAATAATAATAATAATAAGTATTATAATTAAAGTAGGGGCTGCCCCATTCCACTTCTGATTACCAGAAATAATAGCCAATCTAAGTTGACTAGAATGTATGTTATTGATAACATGACAAAAAATTGCCCCCTTAACTGTATTAAATATAATACCTAAAAATCAATTTTTGTATATCTCAATTATTTTATCCGCTATTATAGGGGGTGTGGGAGGCTTAAATCAGACATCTCTACGAAAAATCTTAGCTTACTCCTCCATCAATCATTTAGGGTGAATGATAATATTCATAACAATAAATGTGTCCTGATACAAGTATTTAGTTATTTATTCAATATTGATTATCATAGTATGTATATTTATAAAAATAAAAAATGTATTTTTTATTAATCAATTAATAACAGCCTCCCCCTCGGTAACAGAGAAGATTACATATACAGTGTTATTTCTTAGTCTTGGGGGTTTGCCCCCTTTCTTAGGGTTTTTACCCAAATGAATAGTAATTCAAAGTATAATTAATTCAAATATATACTTGCTAATAGTAGTTATAATATTATTCTCCTTATTGACATTATTTTATTATCTACGAATAGTGATATCATTCATCTTATCTTACTCAATAATTAATAAATGAGTCGTATACAAAGCATCTAATAAATTTTTACTATTAGTATTTTTATTAATTAATTTGTCATTACCAGTACTTATAGCCCTCGGCTTTTTTTAAAGCCTTAAGTTAAATAAACTATTAACCTTCAAAGTTAAAAATATATTAATTCTTATATAGGTTTTAGTAAATTACACCTTTAGATTTGCAAACTAACATCCTAATTAGACTATAAAACCTGATAAGAGGTTATTACCATACATAAATTTACAATTTACAGCCTAAATCTTCAGCCATCTTATCATTGAATAAATGATTATTTTCTACTAATCACAAAGATATTGGCACTCTTTACTTCATTTTTGGAATATGGTCTGGAATAATTGGATCATCAATAAGCTGAATTATCCGAGTAGAGTTAGGTCAACCAGGTCCATTCATCGGAGATGATCAAATCTATAATGTAATCGTAACAGCTCATGCCTTTATTATAATTTTTTTTATAGTCATACCTATTATAATTGGAGGGTTCGGAAACTGGCTAGTACCATTAATAATCGGGGCCCCAGATATAGCCTTCCCACGAATAAATAACATAAGCTTCTGGTTACTTCCTCCCTCATTAATTTTACTACTAACTAGTAGAATAGTAGAAAGAGGGGCAGGGACTGGGTGAACTGTTTACCCCCCCCTATCCAGTAATTTATCTCACAGAGGAGCATCAGTTGACCTAGCAATTTTTTCACTTCACCTAGCAGGAATTTCATCAATTTTAGGAGCCGTAAATTTTATTTCAACAATTATTAATATACGCCCAATAGGCATAACACCAGAGCGTACGCCATTGTTTGTATGATCCGTAGGAATCACAGCCCTCTTACTTTTACTATCACTCCCAGTATTAGCAGGGGCAATCACTATACTATTAACAGATCGAAACTTTAATACATCCTTTTTTGATCCTACTGGAGGAGGAGACCCAATTCTTTATCAACATTTATTCTGATTTTTCGGTCACCCTGAAGTTTACATTTTAATTTTGCCAGGGTTTGGGTTAATTTCTCATATTATTAGACAAGAAAGAGGGAAAATTGAGGCATTTGGTACTCTAGGTATAATTTATGCAATAATAGCAATCGGGTTATTAGGATTTATTGTTTGGGCTCATCATATATTTACAGTCGGTATAGATGTTGATACACGAGCCTACTTCACTTCTGCTACTATAATTATTGCTGTTCCTACAGGAATTAAAATTTTTAGATGATTAGCTACACTTCATGGTGTTAATTTAAATTACACTCCTACAACATTATGGGCTCTAGGATTCGTTTTCCTATTTACTATCGGAGGTCTAACAGGTGTTATCTTAGCTAATTCATCAATTGATATCGTATTACATGACACCTACTATGTAGTAGCTCATTTTCACTATGTTTTATCAATAGGAGCAGTATTTGCAATTATAGGAAGATTTATTCAATGATTCCCACTATTTACAGGATTAACTATAAAAAGTAAATGACTAAAAATTCAATTCTTCACAATATTTACCGGAGTTAATTTAACTTTTTTCCCCCAGCACTTCTTAGGATTAAGAGGGATACCTCGACGCTATTCCGACTACCCAGACTGCTACATAGCATGAAATGTAATTTCATCTATTGGATCAACCATATCAATAATTAGAATTATTATATTTATCATAATTATTTGAGAAAGACTTATTTCTAAACGAACAATCATTTTTAGTCACAACATAACATCAAGAATTGAATGATTACAACACACACCACCAGCTGAGCACTCATATGTTGAATTACCTATATTAACTGCATTCTAATATGGCAGAATAGTGCAATGAACTTAAGCTTCATATATAAAGATCAATCTTTTATTAGAAATTGCAACATGAGGAAATTTAGGTCTACAAGATGCAGCTTCACCTTTAATAGAACAATTAATTTTCTTCCATGACCACGCCTTAATAATTTTATTAATAATTACAGTATTAGTTGCCTACATTATAATTAGTCTTACAAACAATAAATTAATTAATCGAAACCTTCTAGAGGGCCAAACAATCGAATTCCTTTGAACTATAATACCTGCCGTAACACTAATTTTTATCGCTTTACCCTCTTTACATTTATTATACCTAATTGATGAAATTAATAATCCCCTTCTAACTTTAAAATCTATTGGTCACCAATGATACTGAAGCTATGAATATTCAGACTTTAATCATGTAGAATTTGATTCATATATAAAACCAATTAATGAATTAATAGATAATGAATTTCGTCTTCTTGATGTAGATAACCGAGTTGTATTACCCATAAATATTCAAATTCGAGTTCTAGTAACAGCAGCTGATGTATTACACTCATGGGCAGTACCTGCTCTAGGAATCAAAATTGACGCAACACCTGGGCGATTAAATCAAGGTAGTTTTAACATTAAACGCCCAGGGCTATTGTATGGACAATGCTCAGAAATTTGTGGAGCTAATCATAGATTTATGCCCATTGTTATTGAAAGTGTACCTACTAATAATTTCATTAACTGATTGAACTCTAACTCATTAAGTGGCTGAAATAGTTAAGCATTGGTCTCTTAAACCAATTCATAGTAAGTAACAAATACTCTTAATGAAAAGAATTAGTTTACTATAAAACATTAACTTGTCAAGTTAAAGATATTTTTAATATTCTTTAATCCCTCAAATAGCCCCTTTATGATGAGAAACTCTATTCATCCTATTTATTGTAAAATTTTTACTTATAAATACTATTATATATTTTAATAAACCTTACACCCCTAAAAGAAGCTCAATACAAAAAAGAATAAGCTCTAATGAATTTAAGTGAGAATGATAACTAATCTATTTTCTGCGTTTGATCCTACTACTTCAAACTTATTATCAATAAACTGAATTAGAACGATTAGTTGTTTTATGATAATTCCCTTATCATTCTGAATAATACCCAACCGACTTAATGTTTTATTAAATACAATTGTTATAAAATTAAATAACGAATTCAAAATATTAATAGGGCCAAACAGAAAAGGAATAACATTAATCATAATCTCATTATTTATATTCATCTTAATTAATAATATCACAGGATTGCTACCATATATCTTCACCAGATCTAGACACTTAGTATTTACCCTGACCATGGCATTACCCTTATGATTATCCCTAATAATATACGGATGAATCAACCATACAAATATTATATTCGCCCACTTAATTCCAGCGGGCACACCTGCTGTTCTTATACCATTTATAGTATTAATTGAAACGATTAGCAACTTAATCCGACCAGGTTCATTAGCAGTACGATTAACCGCAAATATAATTGCCGGCCATTTATTAATAAGATTACTAGGAGATAATTCAACCAATATTAATGAATTGATAGTCCCATTAATCCTAACTGTGCAAATTATACTTATATTATTTGAAACTGCAGTGTCTATTATCCAAGCTTATGTATTTTCAGTATTAAGAACACTTTATTCTAGAGAAATTATATAAATGAAAATTCATAACAACCACCCCTATCATCTTGTAGATTATAGACCATGGCCACTTACAGGTTCAATCGGGGCGATAACAATTACATCAGGTATAGTACTATGGTTTCATAAAAATGAAATATATTTATTTTACTTGGGTATTTTTATTTTACTATTAACTATATTCCAATGATGACGAGACATCGTACGAGAAAGAACATTCCAAGGAAAACATACAATTAAAGTTACTGAAGGTTTAAAATTAGGCATAATCTTATTTATCATTTCCGAAGTATTCTTCTTCATTTCCTTTTTCTGAGGATTTTTCCATAGAAGATTAGCACCAACAATTGAGCTAGGAATAACCTGGCCTCCGAAAGGGATCAAAACTTTTAATCCCATAGAAATCCCTTTATTAAACACAATAATCCTGCTGTCCTCAGGGATTACTGTTACATGAGCCCATCATAGATTAATAAGAGGTTTACATTCACAAACATTTAAAGCTCTAATGTCAACAGTAATCTTAGGCATTTACTTCACAATTCTGCAAGCTTACGAATATAAAGAAGCCAGATTTTGTATTAGAGATTCAATTTACGGATCAAGATTCTTTATAGCAACAGGCTTTCATGGAATACACGTAATCATTGGAACAATTTTTCTAGCCATTTGCTTAATACGACATAAAATATGTCATTTTTCTAAAACACACCATTTTGGATTTGAAGCAGCCGCCTGATACTGACACTTTGTAGATGTAGTATGACTTTTTCTCTATATTTCAATTTACTGATGAGGTAGTTACTTTTTTAGTATAAATAATATATTTGACTTCCAATCAAAAGAACTTAAATCAAGAAAAAGTAATCAACAAAATTGTAATTTCAATTTTACTTACAATAACTATTTCAATAGGATTAATATTCCTGTGCACAACAATTTCCAAAACAATAACTATAGATCGAGAAAAAATAACACCATTCGAGTGCGGATTTGATCCCAAATCGTCAGCACGATCTCCTTTCTCCTTGCAATTTTTCCTAATCGCTATCTTATTCCTAATCTTTGATATTGAAATTGCAATTATTTTACCAATAATTATCACAATAAAAACTAGAAACATTATATCCTGGGCATTAACCATAACTACTTTTATAGTAATTTTGATTATTGGCTTATATTATGAATGAAAAAATGGAATACTAGAATGAACATTTTGGGGATGTAGTTAAAAATAACATCTAATTTGCAATTAGAAAGAACTATTATAGTCTTCCTCACAAAAGTAATGAAGTAAAAATTACACTTAGTTTCGACCTAAAATTAGAGTACAACCTCCTTACTTATTAATTGAAGCCAAAATAGAGGCTTTTCATTGTTAATGAAATAATTGATTTTAAAATCCAATTAAAAGAGAATGAAGTAATCTAAAAGAAGCTGCTAACTATCTTTTTAAGCGGTTAAAATCCGTTTTTCTCTTATTTATATAGTTTAACTTAAAACACTTCATTTTCAATGAAAAAATGAGAGTACTCTATAAATATACCTGAGAAGAATTATCCTTATCATAATAGCTTCAATATTAAGCTTTAAAATTTAAGCTACTCAAGTTTAAATAATAATAAACAAAAAAGTTATTAAAATAAATACAGAAAAAAAAAGCTTCAAATTATTGTTTTGATAAAATAAATTCAACTTACTCAAAAACAAAAAATAATATCCTATAATATTAGAAACAATGTATTCTCCTCACCCCATGTCCAAAAAGTTTTCATAACTGCCACTTAAAACAAAGCTCTTAGAATAAAATATATAAGTTCTAAAATTAGGTATAAATCATATAGTACCTAAAAATGAAGTAATCAGGTTACTCTTTAATCCAAAAATATGCTCAGTTAATGATATAAAAGAAAGCTCATAACCGACTCAACCCCCTAACACCACAATTACTAAAGGCATCAACTTGCACTCCAATGGTATAGTTAATATGTCCGGAAAAGGGAATAATAGTCAAGATAACATTCTCCCACCAAAGATACCTATAAATACTAAAACAATCATCGAACGTATCATAATTAATCTTTCATGATAACAACAGCAAGAAAATAAACCTCTATAACTTCTTATACAATAATACACCAGCCGCATGCTATAAGAAACAGTGAGACCCACAGATAAATAAAATAAAATATAAATAAATAAATTAAAATGATTTATAGATAAAAACTCCAAAGATATGTCCTTGCTATAAAACCCAGATAAAAAAGGTAATCCGCATAAAGACAAATTTGCGATACCAAAACAGGTTCTAGTATAAGGTAGATGAGTAACTAAAACTCCTATATGACGAATGTCCTGAGAATCCTTTATACAATGAATAATTAAACCAGCACACAAAAATAATAAAGCCTTAAAAAAAGCATGTGTTAAAAGATGAAAAAAAGAAATAATGGGGTACCCCATAAACAAAATACTTATTATAAGACCTAACTGTCTTAAAGTTGATAGAGCAATAATTTTCTTAAGATCATATTCAAAATTAGCCCCTAAACCAGATATAAACATAGTTAACATTCTTAATAACAAAAAAAAAGATAAATTAAATTGAAATAATAAATCTCTAAACCGAATTAAAAGATAAACGCCCGCAGTAACTAAGGTAGAAGAATGAACTAAAGCAGATACAGGTGTAGGAGCAGCTATAGCTGCAGGTAATCAAGAAGAAAAAGGAATTTGAGCTCTCCTAGTAAAAGCAGCTAAAATAATCAATAAACATAATGTGTAGCTTCAACTAAAAAAGTAAAAATTATAATATAAATAATGTCAACTCCCATTATTTAATAATCAAGCAATACCCAATAAAATAGCTACATCTCCGATACGATTGGTCAAAACTGTCAATATACCAGAACTATAAGATTTGTAATTCTGAAAATAAACCACTAGACAGTAAGAAACTAGCCCTAAGCCATCTCAACCCAATAAAATTCTAATCAAATTAGGACTAATAATTATAAACATCATTGATAAAATAAATAATAAAACAAGAATTAAAAATCGAACCCTATTATCATCACTTACTATGTAATCATCTCTATAATAAATAACCATAGAAGAAATTAATATTACCCCACCCATAAACAATAAAGAAATTCAATCGAACAATAAAGTTATGGTAATAGCACAAGAATTAATTCTTAAAATTTCCCAATCTATAAAAACTATATAGTCTATAGAAAGAAAATATAACCCTGTAGCAAAAAATAGAACCCCAAAAGTAAAATTTACAAAAAATCAATACCTATATATACTTATAAAATTCATAGATCCAGAGTAAATAAACACCTATAACATCACAAATTATTATTCTAAATTAAACTATCCAGATTAAACCCTAAATTAAAAAAGTAAAAATGTCAATCTTCAAGAATAAAAAATTTAAAGGTAATCAATGTATTACTAATAAAATATATTCGCGTAAAGAGCCATTAGATTCACAATTTAAACCTCTATATAAAGAGCCATGCTGAGTAATAGCATATAAATAAATTCTGTAACAACAACTTAAAAAGGAAGAAAAAGCCAAAAATAATCTAGTCAATGATCTCCATCCCAAAATTCTGTTAATTAATAGAATTTCACCAACCAAATTTAATGAAGGAGGTCTAGCCATATTATTAATAGTAAATAAAAACCAAAATATAGATATAGTAGGTATAAAAGTTATAAGTCCTTTATTAATTAATAATATACGACTATGACTACGCTCATAAGCCATATTAGCCAAAGCAAATAAACCGGAAGAACATAAGCCATGCCCAACTATTAAAATCAAAGACCCCAAAAGACCATAACAAGAACAAGTCATAATACCACTAATCACTAACCCTATATGAGAAACAGAAGAATAAGCAATTATAGACTTAATATCAACTTGAACTAAACATAAAAGCCCTACAATAAAAGTCCCAAATAAGCTAAGAACAATCCAAACATAATTACAAAAAAAGTTATTCATAAAAAATAACACCCGATATAAACCATAACCTCCCAACTTAAGAAGAACCCCTGCTAAAATTATTCTACCAGACACAGGCGCCTCAACATGAGCTTTAGGTAACCAAAAATGAACAAAAATTATAGGCATTTTAACCAAAAAGGCCATAACCAAAGAAAAATATAAATAAATGCCCATATCCAAAGAAACTAAAAAATAATATAAAGTAAAACAATTATTAAAAATATAAAAAATACCTACTAATAAAGGAAAAGAAGCAAACAAAGTATAAAATAACAAATATAAACCAGATAAAAACCGCTCTGGTTGATAGCCCCACCCAAAAATCAAAAAGAGTGTGGGGATTATTGTAGATTCAAAATACAAATAAAATATAAATAAATTAAAAGTAGAAAATGTCAAAATCAAAAACAAAAGAAGAATTAAAATAATTAATATAAACTCCTTTTCATATAAAAAATTAAACCTTACCTTACTTCTGGCCAATAACATTAAAACCCCAATCCAAACTCTTAAAAAAATCAAACAGTAAGAAATCAAATCCATCCCATATCCAAAACTAATACTTGAAAAATAAGAAGTAACCGGATATAAAAATATATAAAAAGATAAAAAAATTAAGGATACAACCAACATTCATCAATTTATAAGCAAAGGAATCAAAAATAACACAAAAAAAATCAACTTTATCATGACAAAACAGATAATCTGGATAATAAATCGTTACCATGACTACGAATTATATTAACTAATACTCTTAAACCTAAAGCTCCCTCACAAACAGTAAAAGTTAAAAACACCAAAATAAAATACATCTCAAATCCAACCATAAGCAAAAAGAAAAATATTAATAAAAACAGAACCAACACCAAGTACTCTAGTCTGAATAAAGTTATAAGTAAATGTTTACGGGTAGAAGAAAAAACAACAACTCCTCTAAAAAACATAAAAATAATTCTTAAAATTAATAAATTAATAAGTTTTAATAGTTTAAACAAAACAATGATCTTGTAAATCATAAATAGGAAATTTTACCTTTAAAACTTCAGTAAGAAGAAAAACTCAACTTTAATCCCCAAAACTAATATTTTAATTAAACTACTTACTGACATCAAAATACTATTATATTTATTAATAATCTTAGCATTTGTGTTTATTTGATTAAACCACCCCATTAGTATAGGAATCACAATTATTCTACAAACAATAATTGTATCTATAATTGTAGGTTTATTAATAGAATCATTCTGATTTTCATATATTGTCATAATTATAATATTAAGAGGTATACTAGTACTTTTCATTTATATAGCAAGAGTAGCATCAAATGAAAAATTTAATATTTCAATCAAATTAATTATACTATCAATTACAGCAATTGTTATAAGAATACTTATACAGTGATATACAAAAAATCTAAACAATGAACCAACTGTTATTATAACAAATTTGCCAACAGAGACCTTAACATTAAATAACCTTTTTAACTGCAAATTTAAACTTATCATTATAACCATAGTCTTATATTTATTTTTTACCATAATTACAGTTTCTTCAATTGTAAATATTTCAGAAGGACCTCTACGAATTTACAAAAAATAATGAACAAACCATTACGTAAAACACATCCACTATTTAAAATCGTAAACGGATCATTAGTTGATTTACCCTCACCCTCAAATATTTCCTTATGATGAAACTTCGGCTCACTTCTAGGACTATGTTTATTAATTCAAATCTTAACAGGAGTATTTTTAGCAATACATTACACTGCTAATGTAGAATTAGCATTCAACAGTGTAATTCATATTTGCCGAGATGTTAATAATGGTTGACTACTACGAAATACACATGCAAATGGAGCATCCTTATTTTTTATCTGTCTATATATACACATCGGACGAGGTATATATTATGGGTCATACAAACTTATTATAACATGAAATGTGGGAATCATTCTACTATTCATAACCATAGGAACAGCTTTCTTAGGATACGTTTTACCATGAGGGCAAATATCGTTATGAGGAGCAACCGTAATTACAAATTTATTATCCGCCATCCCCTTTCTGGGTGATGACATTGTAAAATGATTATGAGGAGGGTTTAGAATCAATAATGCAACCTTAACACGATTCTTTACACTCCATTTTCTATTACCCTTCGTAATCTCTGCAATAGTAATAATTCATTTATTATTTTTACACCAGACAGGTAGAAACAACCCATTAGGGATTAACTCAAATTATGACAAAATTCCATTTCATCCATATTTCTCAATTAAAGACTTAATAGGAATTATAATAACATTGACAGTATTTACCCTATTAGTGTTATTAGAACCACGATTATTAGGTGACCCCGAAAATTTTATTCCTGCTAACCCAATAGTTACCCCTGTGCATATCCAGCCAGAATGATACTTTCTATTTGCTTATGCAATTTTACGATCAATTCCTAATAAACTAGGAGGAGTTGTAGCAATAATTCTATCAATTTTAATTATCGCAGTTTTACCCATTACAAACAAAAACAAATTCCAAGGCACAACATTCTACCCGGTCAATAAAATTCTATTTTGAATATTCACAACTACAATAGTGCTATTAACCTGAATTGGAGCACGACCTGCTGAAGAACCCTTCATTGCTACAGGACAAATATTAACAATAATGTACTTTACCTATTTCTTCATTAACCCAATTATATTTAAATTATGAGACAGGATTAACAATTAGTTAAAAAACTTTAGATAAGTATTTACTTTGAAAGTAAAAGACAATGGTTAAATTCCATTATTAACTTAATTAAACAGTCACTCAAATCAATGAGTTTATACATTTAACATCAATAATGACAAAACTAAACTAAAAAACATAAAGTAATTTAAAGATAAAGGCAAAAACACCTTTCAAGTTAAATATATTAACTTATCATAACGGAAACGAGGAAGAACACTGCGCACCCAAATAAATCAAAAAACTGCAATTACTGTTTTTATATAAAAAAAAATAGAATACAAATCACAGCCCAAAAACATTACAACAGTTAATAATCTTATGAAAATAATATTCATATATTCTGACAAAAAAATAAAAGCAAATCCACCTCTTCTATACTCAACATTAAACCCTCTAACCAATTCTCTTTCACCTTCAGCAAAATCAAAAGGAGCACGATTAGTCTCAGCTAAACAAGAAGATAACCAACAAAAAAATAAAGGGAATGAAAATAATAAAAACCAAATACCCGATTGATAAATCATAAAATCCATAAAATTATAACTAAAAATAAAAATAACAAAACATAAAATAATTACAGACATTCTAACCTCATAAGAAATAGTTTGAGCTATAGCACGAAGTCTCCCCAAAAGAGCATAATTAGAGTTAGAAGATCATCCAGATAACATTACTCCATAAACCCCCATACCAGTACAACATATAAAAAATAAAACCCCAAAATTGAAATTATAAACATTAACAATTTGAGGGAATAATATCCACAAAGAAAAAGATAAAACCAATATAAAAACAGGAGAAAAATAGTAAATAAAAAAATTTGATATATAGGGATAAGTTTGTTCCCTGAAAAATAGTTTAATTCCATCAGAAAAAGGCTGTAATAACCCTATAAACCCCACCCTATTAGGGCCTTTTCGTAATTGAATATAACCTAAAACCCTGCGTTCAAGTAAAGTAACAAAAGCAACAGAAACCAAAACACAAACAATTATAATTAAATATCTAACTAAAAAAATTACTACTTGTAATATAAATTACATTTATAAATTCTAAATTTATCGCACTTAGTCTGCCAAAATAGTTTAGTAATAATCAATAAAACTATAACTATTATTTATGCCCGGTCCTTTCGTACTAAAACATAACTCAACCAATTGCAGATAGAAACCAACCTGGCTCACGCCGGTCTGAACTCAGATCATGTAAAAATTTAAAAGTCGAACAGACTTAGTAATATGAGCTGCTACACCCAAAACTAATTTTAATCCAACATCGAGGTCGCAAACTTTATTCATCGATAAGAACTCTCTGAAAAAATTACGCTGTTATCCCTAAGGTAATTTAATCTCTTAATCCTTAATAAAGGATCAACATATACATTAATTAATGAATAATAAAAAATAAAAGTTATTTAATTTTCACTGTCGCCCCAACAAAACTAGATAAAATACATTTATACATTTATAAAACCAAATAATAAATATAAACAACCCAGTAAAATTCTATAGGGTCTTCTCGTCTTGCAAAAAAATCTAAGCTTTTTAACTCAAAAATAAAATTCACAAAATTTAAATAAAGAAAGTCTATTCCTCGTCCAACCATTCATACAAGCCTTCAATTAAAAGACAAATGATTATGCTACCTTCGCACAGTCAAAATACTGCGGCCGTTTAATTCAATCACTGGGCAGGTTAGACCTATAATTAAAACTCTAAAGGCCATGTTTTTGTTAAACAGGCGGGAATAATTATTGCCGAATTCCTATACTTAAATATTCAAAACTACTAATTTTATCATTATTACTTATAAAAAAAAATTAAATAAAAAATCCTAATACATAATTAAACCTAACCAATAAATAAATATAAAATAAAAATTAACTATAACGAAATAAATGTTAGCTGTTACTAAGCCTACAAGATTTTGTTAATTAAACACGAAGTTATAATACATAAATAGAGCTTATCCCCTATAAATTTAATTATTGTAATTAAAAAAAATAAAATTATATAATAACTAACAATAATCTTAATTAAATTAATTTATTAGAAAACCAGATATTTAAAATTGAATAGCATATAACCTCTATATATAAATTAAAAATCACTTTGACACGTAAATAATCATTTAAATATATCTCTTTTAATTTCGGGAAAATTAACTGTAATTAATAAAAATTGATAAACCCTGATACAAAAGGTACAATAAAAAAAATCTGCTTATTAATAATTAAAAATATTTCCTTCACAGTAATATAAACTATTGTTAAAAATAATGAATTCAATAAAATTTACTAACAAAAAAGTTATTTCTCATAATAATATAAAAAATAATAAAACAAACAATATCCTAATTAATCAAGTTAGATTGATTCGCACAAACCCAATCATTATTGTAAGTAATAACATTCCTAGAATTCAACTTGTATATATCAAACTCCACCTTCCGGTAGAATTACTTTGTTACGACTTATCTTGTCTTATTAACGAGAGTGACGGGCGATGTGTACATAATTTAGAGCTAAAATCATTTATATAAAATAATAAAAATTACTTTCAAATCCTCTTTCATATTACATTAATTCCAATGATAATATTCCAATAAATAACATTAAATGTAACCCATTTCAACCTCTGATATAGCTGCACCTTGACCTGACATCATTTAAATAAATAATTTAAGAAAATAATCTAAAAAAACATTCAATGACAGAGATATACAAACAATTAATAAGAGTAATATCCAACGTGGATTATCGATTACAGAACAGGTTCCTCTGAAAAGACTAAATTACCGCCAAATCCTTTTAATTTAAAGATCATAACTATTAATACCATGGTTAAATTTTACATTTAGAATAATAGGGTATCTAATCCTAGTTTAAACCCTAAACTTCAAATAATCTTATAACCCAAGAAACATAAATTAAATTAAAAATTTCACCTAATAATAAAAAATTAATTCTCAAATAATACAAAATTAATATAAACCAAAAAAATTGACTTGAATCGGATGTATAACCGCGTATGCTGGCACACCCTTATACAATTCTAAATTTAATTAACTGAATCTACATTTATGTAACCCTCAAAATTAAAAACTACAATTAATAAACTAATTATCTTTTAGACAAATTATAAAACACGCAAAAACTAATATTTAATATTACCTAATTTATAGCCAATTAAACCTAAACAAGACAGAATTAATCTTAATTAATTAATTACCAAGTTGTAATGCGGAACAAACACGTTATATCTCCCTCCCCTCTCTCTATTCTTGCTCCCCTACAACCCCCGGTACAACCCCGGCCTCCGCCTATAAATCATTTTCATAGTGCCTTGCATATCCTACCCAGTTACATATAGTGTCCCCTTACCTGGTCTGTATCATGTTCTACTCTCCCCTACATATAGTGTTCTTTACATAGTCCTTCACTGTTCCTACCCAACATACATATTGTGTCCCCTTACATAGTCTGTATCATGTTCTACTCTCCCTACATATTGTGTCCCTTTACATAGTTCCTTGCTTATCCCCTCTACGTGTATGGCTCCTTATGCGTATCGCTCCAAATGTCTTACTGTTCCCCCCTTTTATTCTTTATTCTGTTCCCCTTGCTCATCCTTGCTCTCTTGGTATCCTCCTATCCCCTGTAATGTCTATCCCACACCCCTAAATAGTCTCCTATATCTATATCCTCGTTCTCTCTCCCGTTCCTAGCTCCCGCCCCGGTATCCCATGGTCATCCTATCCCACATCCTAAATAGTCTCCTATATATATCCCCCCCGGACCTTGTCCGATACTTTTGTTATAAAAAGTCTTATTGCATAAGATGCAAATTAACCATTTTAACAAAAAATCAAATTTTGTTATAGCAAAAACCAAAAAATACGTAAATTTTGCTAATTTTGAACCAAAAAATTTAAAATTAAAAAAAAAAAAAAATATCCACCATTTATATCTATTTACATAGTCACAAATCCAAAAATCACAAATCCAAAAATCACAAATCCAAAAATCACAAATCCAAAAATCACAAATCCAAAAATCACAAATCCAAAAATCACAAATCAAATAGATCTGTTAGACCAATAAATAAAAGCATAGTCTTCAAACCAGATGCCTACTATATTTAAGGGGAAACACAAAATTTATCTTTTCATAAAATAAACCCACAACTAGACAACCAATTTGTAAAATTAATAATTATATAAAACAAAATACAAAAACAAATCCAACCTACTTAAAAATAAAGTAAAAATCAAAGTAATTACCAAACAAATCTTGTCTAATAATTAAAAATTCCATTAATCAACAAAAACATATGTCCCCAAAAATTAAACATTGCACACCCCTTTTTCAATAAACATAAATAACTTATAATCTATCCTATCAACTAGCCCCAATTAAACCCTAGCTCCGCAAAACAAATATATAAAAATGTGTAATACCAACCCCCATCTAAAGATGGTAAAGATGGGGGTT